ATAGAAGTCGAAGACGAGGAATGGTAGTGAATAGAGAGAAAGATTCTTCTGATTTTCTTGTTCCTGAAAATATTCTATCTATCTCCTAGACGCCGTAGAGAATTGAGAATTTTCATGTCTTTCAATTCTCGTACTCGTAATTGGAAAGTTACGGAAGGAGATCCATCATTTTGCAATGAAAACAACATAAAAAACTCTGGACAATTTCGAAATCAGGCCAAGCGTCTTAATACATATGCAAAAAAATTCATTATTGGCCCACCATTGATTAGAAGATTTAGCTTGTATGAATCGCTATTGGTTTGATACGAATAATGGCAGTCGTTTCAGTATGTTAAGGATACAGATGTATCCACAATTCATTTAGAGTTACTTAATAGCCTATTTCTTATACCATATCTCTATCCCGTGAAATTCTCGAGCCGAAAGATGGATGCATATGCTGTGTTTCATTTTGCTAAACGATATCAATTAAATGGTGTATCAATTCCATAAATTGGATATAGCAATAAATAAATCAGCAAAATTCTTTTATTTTAGATAGAAGAAACATTTCTTCTATCTAAAATAAAAGAATGTACCCTTCTATCCAAATCCAATTTGCATCGATAAAATAAATCCAAATTCCAGTAGTAGATGAATAATTGCAAATTTTTGTGTGTACGAGATTAGAATAACTTCAAAATAACTGACATAATTTTGTATTTTTCCTGATCAGAAAAATACAAGAAAAAGAAAGGAGGTAGAAAAATTTTTGGATTTATGGTTAAAGAAGAAAAAGAAGAAAACAGGGGTTCTGTTGAATTTCAAGTATTCAGTTTCACCAATAAGATACGGAGACTTGCTTCACATTTGGAATTACACAAAAAAGATTTTTCATCGGAAAGAGGTCTACGAAGACTTTTGGGAAAACGTCAACGTTTGCTAGCTTATTTGGCAAAGAAAAATAGAGTACGTTATAAGAAATTAATCAGTCAGTTGGATATTAGGGAGAAGTAATTTAATCGTTCGAATTTTTTTCTTATTTTATTAGTAGTCTTATAGTAGTCTTAGATTTTTCATTTTGATGAGCCTCGTTTTGAGGAATTCATGGAATAATCCATTTTCATGGAATAATGAATTAAGGAAGAAAGGATATGAGTCTACCGCTTACAAGAAAAGATCTCATGATAGTCAATATGGGCCCTCACCACCCATCAATGCATGGTGTTCTTCGACTGATCGTTACTCTCGATGGTGAAGATGTTATTGATTGTGAACCCATATTAGGGTATTTACACAGAGGAATGGAAAAAATCGCGGAAAACCGAACTATTATACAATACTTACCTTAGGAGGGAGATAGAAAGAGAGAGATGGTAGAAAAGGGAGAGAGATGATAGAAGGAGATAGGAAGGGGAATAAGGGGCTCTTTAGGCAGGAGACAGGGGAATTCCTTAAGTTAAGAAAGAAAAAAGAATAAGAACACGGATACATAACATAAAAAAAAGAATAAATAAGACGATATTCGCCCTCCCCCTACATATTTAATTTCTTCTCCTATACAAAAACCAGCAAGACCTACCCCATTGGTAATTCCATCAATGACACCCTTATCGAAAAACTGCGTTAGTTCGGTTAATCCTCTTATACCCAGGGTAAAGACCCTAGTATAGAAAATATCTATATAACCACGATTATATGACCAACTGTATATCTTTTTTTTTACTTGATCCAAAAAAGACTTTTTCGGGCTCTCTTTTACAAGGGAATTTTTTAAATATAAATTCTGAAAAAAAGAATAAGCAGATCCATAGAAGATATATGCTATGAATAGACCAAACATAGCTAGACTTACAGAAGAAATTGCATTAGTGATAAATTCATATGAATTTATGGAAGAATTAGAACTTTCCTGGAAAAAGCTTATTGAGGGAGTTAACCACTTTGATAATATGGTTAACTCCGCTATTCCATTATCCATTACTCCATTATCAAAATGGATTCCTATGGATCCAATGAACAAAGTAAAAAGCAGTAATATAAAAAGAGGGAATAGCATAGTATTTCCCGTTTCATGAGGATAGACAAAAGGGTTTTTAACCCCAAAGGAAGTACTAAAGGACCCTATCCTATTTCTTGTATTACCATGAATTTTGGATATATTTTGTGAAAAAAAAGAAACTCCACTCTTCGTTGTTGATAAAATGAAATCTCTATTCACTCCTTTGGGTATCCTTTTTCCCCATAAGGATATTGAATACAACGAGCCCTCTTTAGTGCTACTGTAATTTTGAAAATGAACACGCAGGTACCCATCAAAAGTAAGTAAATATATCCGAAACATATAAAACGCAGTTAATCCTGCAGTAAAAGAGGCTATTATTCCAAAAAAGGGTGAATACAACCAACTATTACTAAGGATTTCATCTTTGGACCAGAAGCAAGCAAGAGGTGGAATACCACAAAGAGAAAGCGTACCCCATAAAAAAGTCGTTCTTGTAATTGGAACGTATTTTCTTAAACCACCCATAAGAACCATATTCTGACTTTTATCTGGTGAATATCCAACAAGAGGTTCCATTGAATGAATAACGGATCCGGATCCCAAGAACAATAAAGCTTTCGAATAAGCATGAGTGATCAAATGGAATAAAGCAGCTTGATAAGAACCTATACCTAGAGCTAACATCATATAACCCAATTGAGACATTGTAGAATAGGCTAAGCTTCTTTTAATATCTCTCTGAGCAAGAGCTAAAGTAGCTCCTAAGAAGAGTGTTATTGTACCTACTAAAGAAATGAAACTCATTATTAAAGGTAGGGATATGAAAAGAGGAAGAAGTCGAGCTAGAAGAAAAATCCCCGCAGCAACCATAGTTGCTGCGTGTATAAGAGCCGAAATGGGAGTGGGTCCTTCCATAGCATCGGGTAACCATACGTGAAGAGGGAATTGTGCAGATTTTGCAACTGCACCAAGGAATAATAAAAAAGCACACAAAGTAGTAAGTAAGGAATTAATCCCATTATTAGGAATCCAGTTATTAGCTATTTTGAACAAATCCCGAAACTCTAAACTACCTGTTATCCAAAAAAAACCTAAAATTCCTAATAACAGACCAAAATCCCCTACACGATTAGTTACAAAAGCTTTTTGACAAGCACTCGCTGCAATTGGCCGTGTAAACCAAAAGCCTATCAATAAATAGGAACACATTCCCACAAGTTCCCAAAAAAAATAAATTTGTATCAAATTGGAACTAGTAACCAATCCCAACATGGAAGTATTGAAAAAACTTATATAAACAAAAAATCTCAAATATCCTTCATCGTGAGACATATAATCGTCACTATAAATAAGAACGAGGATTCCTACTGTAGTAATTAGTATTAACATAATAGAAGTAAGCGGGTCGATCAAGTATCCAAATTCTAAGGAAAAATCATTATTGACGGTCCAAGACCATAGATATTGATAGATAGAACTTCCATTTATTTGTTGAATAGATAGGTGAACTGAGAATACCATAGCTATACTTAAGAGTAAAACACTAGGAAAAGCCCATATGCGACGAAGATTTTTTGTTGCTGTCGGAATAAGAATAAGTCCAAACCCCATTGACATAATAACTGGAAGTGGGAGAAGAGGGATTACCCATGCATATTGATATGTATGTTCCATAAGAAAAGAAATGGAAATTTTTACTTCAATTTTTTTAGAAAATAAAATTGTTTCCGATTCACCAAACCAATTCTTATCTCTTTCTGAAGGAATAAAAAAAAAAAGAATAAGACAAAATACTGGAATTCTTCATTTTTCCAAATTTCTCTCATTGAAATAATCAAAAATGAAGAATGGGTTTACTTGGTTAAATTCAAAAAGTTAATCAAATAACTTTGTTACTTAGTTATTATCTAAAGAAGGATATTTATTAAAATATAAAAAAGGATTGAATCATTTTACTTTCTATTCATTTTTTTATTCATTTTTGTATTTCTTTCTATTACAATGAAGATGAAGCAACTCTCATGTTTCGTAACTGATTGATTGAATTCCAATGAAAACCTATGTTTATAGGAAATTCTCGAATATTCCTTACTTCATATAGAACTGAAATCCTAATGACTAGAATTACCTAAGTTTTAGAATGTCTTGTTTAAGAGACTAACTATTTTTTTTTGTTTTGATTGGAATTCAATTATGGAATACCATTCTGAACTTAATTAACTATTTGAATTTTCCCTTCCTTTTATCCCCCCATCTTATATGGGGGATAGACCCCCGTACCATATATCTATATATGAAGTATACTTGATATATAAATTGATTTAAATAGAAAACCTTTGTATATATTCTATATTATTAAAACAAAATCCAAAATATATATGAAAAATATGCTAAATGAAAAATATGCTAAAAAATTCTTGTCTTATCCGCATTAGAGAAAATGAAATAAAAAAGAATTCAGAATTTCAGTTCAGTATCTAAGTATAAATACTAAGAAAAAGCAGAAAGAAGGATTGATTTGCGGCAATAGATGTCTTTCACATACAACTAGAAAAAAGTAATCTCCTTTTTAAATGGCAGTTCCAAAAAAACGTACTTCGATGTCAAAAAAGCGTATTCGTAAAAATCTTTGGAAGAAAAAGACTTATTTTTCCATAGTACAATCTTATTCTTTAGCAAAATCAAGATCATTTTCCAGCGGCAGCGAGCATCCAAAACCAAAGGGTTTTTCTGGGCAACAAACAAATAATCTGGTTTTGGAATAATTTGAATTGACCTATCCAAAAGAAATTCCAATTATTTAATATGAATAATTCGGATTAATTAATGAATGTACTTTTATGTGTCGAATTCCTCGGTACAATATTCTTAGAACTAACCCCTCTGATATATAGAACAAAAGTTTTTGCTATACTGTGTCCTAAGTATTCTTTTCCTATCAACGAACTTTTCATAATAGAATCCTCATATTTTATTATGAGGATTCTATTATGAAAAGTAGAGTATTCTTGCAATAGGACTTACACCTTCTACCTATCTTATCCAAAATCCACAAATAAATTGGTTTAGGCTTGGTAAATCGTATTAATAAGAGAATAAAGGCTTTCATTCTAGAAATTTTGCTAAAATCCAAAATTCTTTGTATTTAATGATGAAATTCTAGAAATTCTAATGGATAGATAGAAAAGGTTTTTTGGATTTTGTCCATTGCATTGAAAGATTTGAAATAATTTCAATGAGAAACTAATTAGAAAAAATTAGTTCTATATTGCAACTGAGAAAAAACAGTTCCAACTCTTTCAAGCTTTGTTTCTATTGAGCAAAGCAAGAGTTTTTTGTTAAAAAAATCCGCAATGATACTACCAAACGAAGTCTATTTTAATGAAGATTCTAATGTTCCTAAATTCTATGGACTCTCCCAATCTCGACGATTTGCCAGAGAATAACTATTATTCTTTTAAGTTCTCTATTATTTCAAGTTAGCCGCCATGGTGAAATTGGTAGACACGCTGCTCTTAGGAAGCAGTGCTCAAGCATCTCGGTTCGAGTCCGAGTGGCGGCATTCTCGAAAAAGAATACAATAGATTAGAAAATGGATTCAATTCGAAATTTCCAATTTTGTAATGGGACCTTCTCCTTATGCTATTTGCAACTTTAGAACATATACTAACTCATATCTCTTTCTCAACTATTTCAATTGTGATTACGATTCATTTGATAACCTTATTAGTTCGTGAACTTGGGGGATTACATGATTCGTCAGAAAAAGGAATGATAGCAACTTTTTTATCTATAACAGGATTCTTAGTTTCTCGTTGGGCTTCTTCGGGACATTTTCCATTAAGTAATTTATATGAGTCATTGATCTTCCTTTCATGGGCTCTGTATATTCTTCATACGATTCCTAAGATACAGAACTCTAAAAATGATTTAAGCACAATAACTACGCCAAGTACTATTTTAACGCAAGGCTTTGCCACGTCGGGTCTTTTAACTGAAATGCATCAATCCACAATACTAGTACCTGCTCTACAATCTCAGTGGTTAATGATGCATGTCAGTATGATGTTACTAAGCTATGCAACTCTTTTGTGCGGATCCTTATTATCCGCCGCTCTTCTAATCATTAAATTTCGAAAGAATTTCGATTTCTTTTCTAAAAAGAAAAAAAATGTTTTACTTAAAACATTTTTCTTTAGTGAGTTTAGTGAGATTGAATATTTCTATGCAAAAAGAAGTGCTTTAAAAAACACCTCTTTTCCTTCATTTTCAAATTATTACAAATATCAATTAACTGAGCGTTTGGATTCTTGGAGTTATCGTGTCATTAGCCTAGGGTTTACCCTTTTAACCATAGGTATTCTTTGTGGAGCAGTATGGGCTAATGAGGCGTGGGGATCCTATTGGAATTGGGATCCTAAGGAAACTTGGGCATTTATTACTTGGACCATATTCGCAATTTATTTACATAGTAGAACAAATCCAAATTGGAAGGGTACGAATTCCGCACTTGTAGCTTCAATAGGATTTCTTATAATTTGGATCTGCTATTTTGGTATCAATCTATTAGGAATAGGTTTACATAGTTATGGTTCATTTACATTACCATCTAAATGATTACATAACATAAAACCTTCATGAAATGAAAGTTTTTCCATTTTTGTTTGATTTGAGAACCCCTTGAACGCCTTCTCAAAGGGTTCTCAAAAATTCGAGATATATCTAATTAGACTTAGACTTTTTTACTTTTTTCTGAATTATTTGGTTTTTCCACTATGGAATATAGAGTATAGAGCGGACTAGTTAAAAAAAAAATCCTATTTAGGATAATAATTGGATAAGAGAGCCTCTACCCTGTCAACGGATAGCGAGAGAACAAAATCTGGATAAATACCAATTCCTATTACTGGTAAAAAGATACAGATTAAAAGAAAGAGTTCTCGCGGTCCAGAATCCACAAAATTTGCGTTTGGAACATGAAATAGCTTGTATCCATAGAACATCTGGCGTAACATAGATAATAAATAAATAGGAGTTAATATCATTCCAATTGCCATTACAAAAGTAATTAGCATTTTTGGCATTAACAGAAATTTGGGACTAGTAATTAGTCCAAAAAATACTACTAATTCTGCAACAAAACCGCTCATTCCTGGTAAGGCAAGAGAAGCCATTGAAAAGCTACTAAACATGGTAAAAATTTTCGGCATTGGGATAGATATCCCCCCCAGTTCTTCGAGATAAACAAGACGCATTCTATCACAAGCCGTTCCCGCCAAGAAAAAAAGTGTAGCACCAATAAATCCATGGGATAGTATTTGTAAAATAGCTCCATTGAGTCCAATGTTGGTTATGGAACCAATTCCTATAATTATGAAACCCATGTGAGATACGGAGGAATAGGCTATTCTTTTTTTGAAATTTCGTTGACCAAGAGAAGTTGAAGCTGCATAGATTATTTGCATCGCTCCTATTATTACCAACCAGGGGGAAAATAGATAATGAGCATGAGGTAACAATTCCATATTGATCCGAATCAATCCGTATGCTCCCATCTTTAATAGGATTCCCGCTAAAAGCATACATGTACTGTAATGCGCTTCCCCATGGGTATCTGGTAACCACGTATGTAGGGGTATAATTGGCAATTTGACAGCATAAGCAATAAGGAAGCCCAAATAAAATAGTATTTCCAATGTTGCAGGGTATGATCGATTAATTAATCTTTCCAAATCTAATCTTGGTTCGTTGGAACCATATAAGCCCATACCTAGAACTCCGATTAAGAAAAAAATGGAACCGCCTGCAGTATACAAAATAAACTTTGTAGCTGAATACAGACGCCTCTTTCCCCCCCACATGGATAAAAGTAAGTAAACAGGAATTAATTCTAACTCCCACATGATAAAAAAAAGTAAAAGGTCTCGCGAAGAAAATAATCCTATTTGACCACTATACATTGCTAGCATCAGGAAATAGAATAATCGCGAATTCCGGGTAACCGGCCAAGCTGCTAAAGTAGCTAAAGTAGTGATAAATCCTGTCAATAAAATAGATCCTAATGAAAGTCCATCGATTCCCAATCTCCAGTGGAAATCAAAGACATCTATCCATTTAGAATCCTCCTTTAATTGGATTAAGGGATCCTCCAATTGGAAATGATAACAGAATGCATAAGTCATTAGAAGGAATTCTAATAAACAAATAGATATAGTATACCACCTAACGATTTTGTTTCCCCTATGAGGTAAAAAGAAAATTAATGAACCTGCAAATATCGGCAAAACAACAAGTATTGTTAACCAAGGAAAATAACTCATGATAAAGTGATAAAGACAAGATACGTTTTGACCAGAAAAGCCCGTGCTCGCTTATTTCGAGCACAGGCTTCTTCGGTAAAGAGGAATCAGACGATTCAAGTGGAGTTTTTTGTAACGTATCAATAAGATAGAGCCATGCTGCGGGTTGTTTCAGGCCCTAAATAAACGCGCACACTTAAAAAATCTGTTGGGCAGGCAGATTCGCATCTCTTACAACCCACACAATCTTCGGTTCTCGGGGCAGAAGCAATTTGCTTGGCTTTACACCCATCCCAGGGTATCATTTCTAATACATCTGTTGGACAAGCTCGTACACATTGAGTGCATCCTATACATGTATCATAAATTTTTACGGAATGTGACATTGGATCTATAAATTTTCCTTTTCAACATAAAAATTTTCGATCTGGTAAAAATGAAATTAGTACTATATGAGTCATATGTATTGTAGGCACCAGACGAAGCAATGGTTTATCCAAACTTCAACAAATAAATAATGCAATATATTTCTTAATCCGTTTGTGAGAAAGCGTGAAAAGAGCCAAGAGACTTGAATTTTGGTCTTCAACAATCATAATTATACGAATTGTACATACGAATTCGAACTAGCCAATAAATTGGCTATCGTCTTTTCAATATAAATTATTGCAATATTCAAATTGCAATATCAATGAATTGCAAAAATTCAATAAGTAAAAAAGAATACTATACAATAACCTACTCAAAAAATAGATATTCTAAAATAATAAAATAATAAGAAAATAGTATTCGATTTCTATTCATCTTAATATTTGAATTTTATATTATCATTATATGTGCGCCTTTGTTTATTTGTTTAGAGGATTCTATGTCTAATTATTCAAAAGTCTAATTATTCAAAAAATTAGATTGATTGATACGAGTTGATTTCCTGTTACGATGGATGGAAGAAAGAATGGATAGTCCAATAGCTGCTTCAGCAGCCGCAAGGGCTATAACAAAAATTGCGAAAATGTCTCCTTTTAATTGGCGACTATCAAATAGATCAGAAAATGTTACGAGATTTAGATTAATTGAATTCAGTATAAGTTCAAGACATATTAGAGCTCTAACCATGTTTCGGCTTGTGATCAATCCATAGATACCAATCGAAAATAAATAGACACTCAAAAAAAGTACATGCTCAAACATCATTAACTAACTCCTTATCAATCTCGATTCATTTCAATATGAGGACAAGAATTGAACCGATTCAATTAATTAGAATAGAACAATTACACAACAAAAGAGAAGAGAAGGTATTTGTTGGCAGTAGATGGGTTTTACTAAATCAAAATTGTGATTCTTTAGTTATTTATTTTAGTTACTTATTTTAGATTTGAAATTCTAAGAATTTTGACTCATTCTAAGTATTTCTTATTGCCGAGCCATAGTAATTGCACCTATTAAAGAAACTAGAAGAATTATAGAAATGAGTTCAAACGGAAGATAAAAATCAGTTGCTAAATGAATCCCAATTTGTTGAACGTTATTTATGAGACCCTGTTCTACTATTTGGTTTGATCTTGTAGTCCAAAGAATTCCATACCATGACGTATCTGGGATAGTAGTCATTAGTGAAAAAAGAATAGTTATACAAACGAGTGAAGTGAACCCATCTCCAATAGTCCAATAATTCTTATTTTTAGACCATTCTGAGCCATCTATGAACATTACGGCAAATATGATCAAGACATTTATGGCTCCCACATAAATAAGAAGTTGTGCGACAGCTACAAAGTAGGAATTCAATAAAATATAGAATAAGGATATACAAATAAGAACTAATCCCAGCGAAAAGGCAGAATAAATTGGGTTGGTAAGTAATACTACTCCTATGCCCCCTAGTAGAAGAAAAAATTCCCCAAATAGCACAAGAATCTCATGTATTGGTCCAGGTAAATCCATTATGGATAAGAATAAATTAATAGTATAAAATTTTTCATGAACTGACTAAAACTAAAAGATTCAAGGAAGGAAAAAGGGATTAGGATATTTTTTGTATATAAGTTGTATAGTTAGAAATCACATCACGAAAATCTACTCTCATTTTAAATCAGGAATAATTTGCAATAAGCAGTAGTTATTCGTTTTTCTTTATAGTTAGTAAAGAACTATTGGATTTTTCTAACAAAAAAGAAAAATCCTAGTAATTAGTAATCGTTCTTGAATTCAAAGATTTTTCTTCGTCTATTTTACTTTGAGTCGAATTCCTAATTGTTTGAATTGTGTAATCTCCCATTATGGAGATTGGTAACCGACTCAAAGCAATTTGATTGTAATTCAATTCATGACGATCATAAGTAGAAAGTTCATATTCTTCAGTCATTGATAAACAGCTTGTCGGACAGTACTCAACACAATTACCACAAAATATACAAACTCCAAAATCAATACTATAATTAAGCAATTGTTTCCTTTTAATATCCTTTTCAAATCTCCAATCCACAAGGGGTAGATCTATCGGGCATACGCGAACACATACTTCACAAGCAATACATTTATCAAATTCAAAGTGGATTCGCCCCCGGAAACGCTCCGATGTAATTGATTTTTCATAAGGGTAGTGAATCGTTATAGGTAAACGATTTGTGTGGGATAAGGTAATTATGAAACTTTGACCAATGTACCTTGCAGCGCGTATTGTTTGTTGACCATAACTCATGAACCCAGTTACCATAGGGAACATATTATAAATATCTATGAAAAAGGTATGTTTCTTTCTCTTGTTTGAGAGAATTTTTGTGTTGAAAATATTCTTATTATTATTGTATTATCTTATTTATAGTGAAACAAGTTGGGAAGAAGTTGTTAATAAGAGATTGCCCAGGGAAATAGGTAAAAGAAATTTCCATCCAAGATTTAATAACTGATCCATTCTCATCCTGGGTAAAGTCCATCTTATTGTGATAGAAATGAAGAGAAATAAATAAGCTTTAGTTAATGTAATAAAGATACCCATTGTCATTTCCAAAATTCCAACCATTTTATTCATTTGGAAAAATCCAAAAAAGGATATATAGGGAATAGATAAATTCCACCCGCCTAAGTAGAGAACTGTTACAAATAAAGAGGAAACTAATAAATTTAGGTAAGAAACAAGATAAAATAAACCATATTTGATACCGGAATATTCGGTTTGATAACCTGCTACTAATTCTTCCTCTGCTTCTGGTAAATCAAAGGGTAATCTTTCACATTCTGCCAAAGAAGAAATTAGAAAAACCAGAAAACCTATAGGCTGACGCCAAAGATTCCATCCAAAAAAACCATATTTTGACTGTGCTTCAACTATATCAACTGTACTTGAACTGTTAGATAATCATAGTCGATGATAACATCACAGTTCCCACCGCTATTCCAAAACCGTACATGAAACCTTAGCTTCATACGGCTTCTCTATGATCAGAAAAAAGGAAAGGGTTGTTTCATTTCGGTATTATCCCCCTGGGCATAGATAGAATTAGGTAAGATAAAATCGATTGGAAAGTCCTAAATTAGACCAAAGGAATTCCGTCTGCTAGAATAAGAAAAAGCGCTTCCGAATTGATCTCGTCCTTTATAATATAATGAGAATTTTTCTTTGTTCAGCAATAACTTAATCTTGGAATAAAACACTCGTTATAGCAATTAATAAATGAAAAGAATTGGGCATTAGTTCATGAGGAATTCTGTATGAATATGAATAGAGGAAGGAAAGAATAAATAAAGATCTTTTTTTGTATTGCATTCCATATCTTTTGTCCTATTCTTCTTTCCCCCGGGAGGGGTACTTAAAAAGAAAAAAGGAATAAAGGGTTAATTCGTTCTTGATAGCCATTTCCTTAACAAGTGAATGGGAACATACTCTGGATCGGAATCCGAAGAAAGTACTACTTGATCATTTCTACCAATTTCAAGTCCTTATTATGATTCCTTTTATGAGGAAAAATCTCTAATGCCTTAGATTTCCTCATTACTAATCCTTTATGTACTTTAGTGTTCCTAACCCCTCACTAACTTTTGATGGATTCCTCTTATGATTATAAGTTATAGTAATAACTAGGATAATGGAATTCCATATCGCGAATCCTTTATTCTTGCCCGCTTCAAGATATGATGACTAATCAAAAAATCTCAACCTTGGGGTAAAGAGTTTACACTGCTTATGTTTACTTCAACTTTTTTCTTGTACGTAGGAAATGAGATTTTTTCTTTTTACTACAAATTAATAAGCTGTTTTGTTTCACTCATATAGCTATCTAGTTTAACTTACCAACCCGAATATAGAATAAGAAAAGGAAGATAAATATTCAATGGATTTTAGAGGAAAAAGATCCTATTTTAACGAATCACACGTAGAGATATTGCTAGCACACAAAAAGTTAATGGTATTTCATAACTAATAGATTGAGCAGCAGCTCGTAGACCGCCTAAAAAAGAATATTTATTATTTGAGCTATATCCTGCCATAAGAAGACCAATAGGAGCAATACTTGAAATGGCAATCCATAAAAAAACACCAATACTAAGATCGGCTAAAACAAAACGATATCCTAAAGGGATAACTAAAAAACTTAATAAAATTGATATGACTGCTATAGAGGGTCCAATGCTAAATAAAGGAATATCTCCTCGGGATGGCAGGATATCCTCCTTAAAAAGGAGCTTAGTTCCATCGGCTATAGCTTGAAGCAGTCCCAGGGGGCCAGCATATTCAGGACCAATACGTTGTTGTATCGATGCGGATATTTCTCTTTCTAACCACACAATTACCAGTACTTCTATTGTGATTCCCAGTAGGAGGGTCAAAATAGGTAGAATCCATATCAGTCCATAGACTTCTTTTAATAATTCCGATTTCGAAAAAGAATTGATAGTTTCTACCTCTACCCTATCTATTATCATTTCAACGATCAACTTCCCCCATAATGATATCTATACTACCTAATATCGTCATGATATCAGCCAATTTCATTTTTTTAACTAGTTGAGGAAGAATTTGCAAATTAATAAAACCAGGTGGACGAATTTTCCATCTCCAGGGGAAAAGACTATCATCTCCTACCAGATAAATTCCTAATTCACCTTTTGGAGCTTCCACTCTTACATAAAGCTCTTGCTTTGACAATTCAAAATTGGGCGAAGGTTTTTTACCAAGAAATCGATATTCAAAATCATTCCATTCGGAATTCTTTGCTTTCTTAAAGCGTCGGACTTCTAAATTCTCATAAGGACCCCCAGGAATTTTCTCTACAGCCTGTTGAATAATTTTGATGGATTCCCTCATTTCACCCATTCGTACTAAATAGCGAGCTAATGAATCCCCTTCTTTTTGCCATTGGATTTTCCAATCAAATTGGTTGTAAGACTCATAAGGATCAACTTTACGAAGATCCCATTGTATTCCAGAAGCTCGTAACATCGGTCCCGATAAGCCCCAATTTACTGCTTCTTCTCCGCTAATAAAACCGACTCCTTCAACTCGTTCTATAAAAATGGGATTCTGTGTAATAAGTTGTTGATATTCAACAACTCCTCGTAAAAAATAATCACAGAAATCTAAACATTTATCGATCCATCCATAAGGTAGATCGGCGGCTACTCCTCCGATGCGAAAGTAATTATGCATCATTCGCATACCTGTAGCAGCTTCAAATAGATCGTATATCAATTCTCTCTCTCTAAAAATATAGAAAAAAGGAGTCTGTGCGCCGAGATCTGCCATAAAAGGTCCAAGCCATAACAAGTGAGAAGCTATACGGCTCAACTCTAACATAATTACCCTAATATAGCTGGCTCTTTGGGGTATTTGAATATTCTCCAAGAATTCTGGTGCATTTACCGTTATTGCTTCTGTAAACATAGTAGCTAAATAATCCCACCGTGTTACATAAGGTAAGTATTGTATAATAGTTCGGTTTTCCGCGATTTTTTCCATTCCTCTGTGTAAATACCCTAATATGGGTTCACAATCAATAACATCTTCACCATCGAGAGTAACGATCAGTCGAAGAACACCATGCATTGATGGGTGGTGAGGGCCCATATTGACTATCATGAGATCTTTTCTTGTAAGCGGTAGACTCATATCCTTTCTTCCTTAATTCATTATTCCATGAAAATGGATTATTCCATGAATTCCTCAAAACGAGGCTCATCAAAATGAAAAATCTAAGACTACTATAAGACTACTAATAAAATAAGAAAAAAATTCGAACGATTAAATTACTTCTCCCTAATATCCAACTGACTGATTAATTTCTTATAACGTACTCTATTTTTCTTTGCCAAATAAGCTAGCAAACGTTGACGTTTTCCCAAAAGTCTTCGTAGACCTCTTTCCGATGAAAAATCTTTTTTGTGTAATTCCAAATGTGAAGCAAGTCTCCGTATCTTATTGGTGAAACTGAATACTTGAAATTCAACAGAACCCCTGTTTTCTTCTTTTTCTTCTTTAACCATAAATCCAAAAATTTTTCTACCTCCTTTCTTTTTCTTGTATTTTTCTGATCAGGAAAAATACAAAATTATGTCAGTTATTTTGAAGTTATTCTAATCTCGTACACACAAAAATTTGCAATTATTCATCTACTACTGGAATTTGGATTTATTTTATCGATGCAAATTGGATTTGGATAGAAGGGTACATTCTTTTATTTTAGATAGAAGAAATGTTTCTTCTATCTAAAATAA